TGCATTTTCTAGGATATTATTATTCAGGATCTTATCGAAAACTTACAGCAGCCTGCCAAACAAAAGCTAAGAGAAAAAAAAACAGCGGTATGACTGGCATAACATCTACGATTGGATTCAAAAAAGCATAGGCTTCAGGCAATTTGCCGAAGAAAAAACTACTCGAATAAAGGGGCGAATTAATACAGATCAAACTAACAATATTAAGCATAACAGACATTTTGTTCTTGGAGATAATTGCATTTTGGTTGCCTTTTTGATATAAGGAAAAAGAAAGTAAGATAGACAAAAATCCTTCTTTTCTTTGAATCCATCCAACCAAAAATTCTCCAATTCTCAAAGGAGAATAGAAGAAACCATACTTTCATACAATATCTTAATTGAATTCTATGTAATGATCAATAAATTAAGTTGAATTCTGTATCTATATGTATCAAAATCCTAGTACCGGCCTATTCTATTATTCTTCTATTCTATTATTCTATAGATATAGTCTATATCTAGATATATAGTTATCTATTTATTTGGGCTGGAGTTGACAAGCAACCAATAAGAATATTATTGTTTCTTAGTGTCGATTAGCAATTGAAATGGGGCGTGGCCAAGTGGTAAGGCAACGGGTTTTGGTCCCGCTATTCGGAGGTTCGAATCCTTCCGTCCCAGCGCGGATCCACTTTTTATACTCCATTATTCCCATATAAACCATATTCTAATAGAAAAAGAAGTGGGGGCTATATTAATTAGAAATTTAAGCATCTGTGTCTGCTCGAATTTCATTAAGAAATGATCAAGTTCCATGTTCTATAGTATGGTATTGTTACTATATCTATAACAAACAGTGACAATTGTTCAGTCTATCTGATAGATATGAGAAACCTTACCTATTTTTTTTTCGATTTTTATTTTCGTAATCTGATTAAAAAAAGAAAAATTCAAATCTTAACTTACATTATTTTTTCTACATCTCATTCTTATGAAAAAATGGATTTCTTTCTTCTTATTTCTTTGTTCTTTTCTTTGATCTATTTCAAATTTGTATTTGAAATTAGTGATGAGTCAATTCAAAAAGAAAGACTGATCTTCCTATAAAGATCAAAGGTGATGCTTATTGTCCAATTTTCTTCAAATCCAATCAAATTAAATAATAATGTTTAATTGAAATTAACATAGTGAATTTCACTTAGAAATTTTTTTTTTTAATGATTTGGAATCTTTAAAAAAGTAGAAAATCATTTAATTAATCCTATAATTAATCCTATTAAGGATAAGTCACTTGAAAATGTAGATTCAAAAACTTATTTATATATCTATATTATAGATATAAATTCATTTTAATTTATCTATTTTATATATAGATTTTTTTCTTTCTATTATCTATATATTCTATTAGTAATTAGTATGTTAAATATGTTCAAAATGTTGTCTTACTAAGATTTTTTCAGAAAAATCTTGTTTCATGTATTCATATATAGAAGAAAAGGTGTAGATTACAACGTCTATGGACAGATGAACCGATGACTATTCATGATTCCATAATTGAATCAATTCCATACCGGTTCCAAATTAGAGGAATGTTATGGTAAAACTTCGTTTGAAACGATGTGGTAGAAAGCAACGTGCGACTTGAAGGATATGACCCGTTGTGGATTTTTATATCCACCACTTTTTATTTGTCTAGGAATGAGGTGCTCTTGGCTCGACATTGTTTGTTCTGTTACACTTGAACCCTTCGTTTTTTGTCGGGTTGTAAATAGTCCATGATGGAGCTCGACCAGAAAGTAGTAATTCATTTCTCAGGGGCAAGGATCTAGGGTTAATGCCAATCAACTGGAACAACTTCGTAAATATATGGAAAATCGAAAGGATCCAATTCGAGCAAGTTTCCAATTCAAAAGCAAAACTTGTTGAAATTGATCCAAAATTTTCGATTCAACGTGTATCATGCTAGAATCAACCGTCCATAGGATTCTTTGATAGAAAGAAATCAAAAAGGGTATGTTGCTACCACTTTGAAAGGATTAAGAAGCACCGAAGTAATGTCTAAACCCAATGATTAAAAAGAGGAATAAAGGGTTTAAAAACAAGGAAACACCCTTTGTGATTGTTAATTCTCTCAATAACTGGATCTGACTAAAGAATCTAAATAGAATTTGAAATAGTTTAACCGGGATAAACGAAAGGGAGTAAAGACTACTCAATAAATTAAATTGACTAAAGATTTTCCTTTGAGCTATTTAAGAGTTATCCGATTTGAGTTATGAGTACGAGCGGTTTCTTTTTCATTTTTTCAAGAAGAAAAAAGACTGGAATCATAGTCTAATTGATTTTAGAGGTCCATTTGTTATTTAATTTATTATTTATTAAAATTAGATACATAGACAAAACTTCGAATTAAATCATTTTTTCTCGAGCCGTACGAGGAGAAAACTTCCTATACGGTTCCAGGGGGGGTATTGTTGATCTATATCTATCCCAATGAGCCGTCTATCGAATCGTTGCA